AGTAGAAAGTTTCTCCGGCCCTTTGTTAATCGGGGCTAACACTCCGGAAATAAAAAATGCCAAAATAGGAACAAGGCTGGATATTATTAGAAATGCCCAAAAAAAATCATATTCGTAAAGCAGAAACATAAACGCACTCCTATGAACGTGGAAAATATACCGGATTCAATTGGTCGATTCGAATTGGAATTGTCAAGTCATCCATAACTATTTAGTCAAAACAAGAATTCATTTTGATCGAACCGTTTAGTTTGTTTTGTTTATTGTAGGGCATATCTTATTGCAAGATTCATCGACTAGAATCCGATTTTATTTCCATTATACTTATTTCCTTTTTTTTTTAGTTAGTAGAACCTTCTAACTATATATTACTCTTATACAAATTCTCTTGTTTCTCTTGTTTTCATCCAGGATTTTCTCTAAAGAAGGGGAATTCTAAATTAATTACTTATCTTATTTCTTCTTTAATTAGAAATTCTTTAAAGATTTCTATTTTTTCTATAAATAGAATCCGGAGGTCTTTTTGTCTTTTTTCTTGTTTTTTCTTAGTGATTTAGAATAGAACAAGTAATCAAAAAGAAGAGAATGTATAGGGATTTCCATCTTAAGATTTAGAATATCTTGTATTGGTATATTCCTTTTATTATTATTTAATAACAGCGTTAGGGTTCGAATCCAGGTGGAGGGGTTTTTCTTGGTTGAATACAGAAAAAGAAGACGACCTTTTTTGTGTTGTGCTTCGCTAGGTCGAGGTAAGTAAGGTATACGAAGGAAAAGCCTATTTGACAATGAAAGTGACCAAAGATAAGATATTCATTTTTCAAAAAACTTTAGCTTGTACACAAATACAGCAGGCCCTTGCTAAATCCATGCGAATTCCTCTTCGTAGTTTTTCATTTCACCAGGCCCGTGAAATGATTTGACTTCAAAAATTCAACAAGATTGGGTATATCAAAAGAAAGGGAGTCTCACTAATTCTTTTATTGTGGATATGAATATGTAATTCGCCTCCGAAGATTAATGACGAAAGGTTGGTTTGTTTATCCGCGATTGAAAAAATAAATATCGATTGGATCCTTTGATATGCGTTTTTTCTTTCATCTGCTTAAACGATTGCCGTGAGTAAACTTATAGGAATAATTGGATTTCGCTTCACCAACCAGTCAGTTACAAGCAAGAAATAATAATGAAGAAATTAAAATTATACAATTTTTTTTTTATTTTGCATTTTTATAGGGCTATACGGACTCGAACCGTAGACTTTCTCGGTAAAACAGATCAAACTTATTATTATTAAAATGATCTGAACTGTTTCAAAGACCCAACATGCATTTTTTTTTGCATTGGGCTCTTTCATTAACTGATATAAATATCAGTTAGTCTGCCATTTTTTTTCTTGACAGAAAAAAAGATAAGGAAATGGCTCCATGTGCTCTGATTCATTATTTGGGAGCATTACCAAAGTGTTTCAAGGGTGGGATTATCTTGACGTAGGTCTGTCTCTGGCCTAGATCAACCTAAGTTAAATGAAGTCTCTATCGTTCTGCTTAAAAAATTAAATATGAAACTTCATACACCTTAAAGTTCATATGACGAAAAGAGATTTTTTTGAGGTCCTTATACTCATTATGCCTAGCATTGAATAGACTGGGTATTCACCTTATCAAGATCTCAAATCAATGATGGGGTCTGTTTGGCACCTCCTAAATGGGCGTCCAAATTGGACCGAACCCTTTGTCAGGCTATGGTTCCCTCAAAGTTATGGAGTAAGACATCGATTTCTCAATAAGATCAAATTTTCTGATTGTATGATGAACTCCCTTGAAAAACATTGGCGCGCGTGTAAACGAGGTGCTCTACCAACTGAGCTATAGCCCTTAGTGCTTGTGATACATATTTTATCATGTAGATAAATTCTTGTCAAGATAAATATTCCATGATCCAACACCAACAATCTTTGATCTCTTTGAGTGGTATTCCTTAGATTCGTATTGCTTATAAGTAATATGCTATTTATAATCCATCGACAGGAAGGGTTTCATTTGGTTCTCTTTGGGATGATAAATGACCTACTTAACTCAGTGGTTAGAGTACTGCTTTCATACGGCGGGAGTCATTGGTTCAAATCCAATAGTAGGTAAAACTTATTAGATACCATCGATTCTGGTATCTAATAAGGTTTACGACCCACCTTTAGTGATATTTATTTTTTGATTTTGTATCTTTTCTATTTCATTTTTTAATTTGAATTTTTGCATCAGAATTGGATTCTGTTTGATTGTATTTGATTGTATTCACCCGACAGAATCTAAATAGGATTAGAAAGAGAACTTCTTTTTATTATTCGAACGTACCAACTAGTTATGAAATCGGATTGATAGCCTCCACCCGTGTTCTAGCTCGTCGGAGAGCTAGATTTGCCTCAATTTTTTGTCTCTTTCCTTCAGCCTTTTTCACATTAGCTTCCGCTATTTCAAGAGTTTGCTGAGCTTCTTGTGGA